TCAAGAGAAGCTCCTGTCGAAGTTCACTATGAATCCTTGGGCACCTATCATGAGATTTATGCACACTATCTAATAATAAGAAATAAAAAAAAAGAAATTATTTTTGTATATATTCGAACTACTGTTGGTCATATTTATCTTTATCGAGAGATTGAAGAAGCTATACAAGGATTTTCTCGAGCCTGCTCATATGGTAAGACCATACTTAAGTAATTCTATGATATCTGTGTAATTCGAGTCTTTTGGGTTCAACTAGGATCACAATTCATCAATTTTTAGGTGAATTAAGATTCAGAAAAGGAAGTTTTCTAATCATTAACTCAAAACCATTCATTGTGTAATTCTACTTAAGCGGAATACGGAGGTACTTATGGCAGAACGGGCCAATTTGGTCTTTCATAATAAATCGATAGATGGAACTGCCATGAAACGACTTATTAGCAGATTAATAGATCACTTTGGAATGGCATATACAGCACACATACTGGATCAAGTAAAGACTTTGGGTTTCCAGCAAGCCACTGCTACATCCATTTCATTAGGAATTGATGATCTTTTAACAATACCTTCTAAGGGATGGCTAGTTCAAGATGCTGAACAGCAAAGTTTGATTTTAGAAAAACACCATCATTATGGAAATGTCCATGCAGTAGAAAAATTACGCCAATCCATCGAGATATGGTATTCTACAAGTGAATATTTGCGACAAGAAATGAATCCTAATTTTAGGATGACTGACCCTTATAATCCAGTCCATATAATGTCTTTTTCGGGAGCTAGAGGAAATGTGTCTCAAGTACATCAATTAGTAGGTATGAGAGGATTAATGTCCGATCCACAAGGACAAATGATTGATTTACCTATTCAAAGCAATTTACGCGAAGGACTCTCTTTAACAGAATATATAATTTCTTGCTACGGAGCCCGCAAAGGGGTTGTGGATACCGCTGTACGAACATCAGATGCGGGATATCTTACGCGCAGGCTTGTCGAAGTAGTTCAACATATTGTTGTACGTAGGACAGATTGTGGCACCATTCGGGGTATTTCTGTAAGTCCTAGAAACGGCAGGATGCCGGAAAGAATTTTTACCCAAATATTAATAGGTCGCGTATTAGCAGACGATATATATCTAGGTTCGCGATGCATTGCGACTCGCAATCAAGATATCGGGGTTGGGCTTGTAAATAGATTCATAACCTTTCGAACCCAACCAATAGCCATTCGAACTCCTTTTACTTGTAGGAGTACGTCTTGGATTTGTCGATTATGTTATGGCCGAAGTCCTACTCACGGCGACCTGGTCGAATTAGGAGAAGCTGTAGGTATTATTGCAGGTCAATCCATTGGGGAGCCCGGTACTCAACTAACATTAAGAACTTTTCATACGGGCGGAGTATTCACAGGGGGTACTGCAGAACATGTACGAGCTCCTTATAATGGCAAAATAAAATTTAATGAGGAGTTGGTGCATCCCACACGTACACGTCATGGACACCCTGCCTTTCTATGTTATATAGACTTGTATGTCACTATTGAGAGCGAAGATAGTCTACATAATGTGAATATTCCTCCAAAAAGTTTTCTTTTAGTTCAAAATGATCAATATGTTGAATCCGAACAAGTTATTGCTGAAATTCGTGCGGGGGCATCAACTCTGAATTTTAAGGAAAAAGTTCGAAAACATATTTATTCTGATTCAGAAGGAGAAATGCACTGGAGTACCGATGTGTATCATGCACCCGAATTTACATATGGTAATGTTCATCTCTTACCAAAAGCAAGCCGTTTATGGATATTGTCGGGAAGACCATACAGATCCAGTGTAGTCTCCTTTTCACTCCACAAGGATCAAGATCAAACAACCGGGAATTCTCTTTCTTTCGAACAAATAATTTATAACTTATCAATGACTAATGATCAAGTACAAAATAAATTTTTGGATCCTTATATTAAAAAATCTAGTAAAAAAGAACATAGGAGTCCGAATTATTCAGAACTTAATGGGATAGGTCATTGTAATCACATATATCCTGCAAAAAACTCCGATTTATTGGCAAAGAGGCGAAAAAATAGATTAATCATTCCATTTCAATTTCAATTGAGTCAAGAACGAGAAAAAGAATTAATGTCCCTTTCCAACGGTATCTCGATTGAAATACCCATAAATGGTATTTTCCGTAGAAATAGTATTTTTTCTTATTTCAATGATCCTCGATACCGAACAAAGAGTTCGGGAATTACTAAATATGAAACTATAGAAATGCATTCCAGCGTTAAAAACGAGGACTTGATTGAGTATCGAGGAGTCAAAGAATTTCGACCAAAATACCAAATGAAAGTCGATAGGTTTTTTTTCATTTCCCAGGAAGTACATATTTTACCCGGATCTTCTTCGATAATGGTACGGAACAATAGTATCATTGGAGTAGATACAAAAATTACTTTAAATACAAGAAGCCGCGTAGGCGGAGTGGTTCGGGTGGAGAGGAAAAAAAAAAAGATTGAACTTAAAATTTTTTCTGGAGATATCTATTTTCCTGGGGAAACAGATAATATATCCCGACACAGCGGCATTTTGATACCACCAGGAAAGACAAATTACAAGGAATCAAAAAATTTTAAAAATTGGCTCTATGTTCAACGGATCACCCCTACTAAGAAAAAGTATTTTGTTTTGGTTCGACCCGTAGTCACATATGAAATCACGGACGGTATCAATTTAGCAACACTTTTCCCTCAGGATCTGTTGCAAGAAAGGGGTAATGTGCAACTTCGAGTTTTCAATTATATCCTTTATGGAAATGGCAAAGTCACCCGGGGAATTTATGACACAAGTATTCAATTAGTACGTACTTGTTTAGTATTGAATTGGAACCAAGACAAAAAAGATTCTTCTATCGAAGAGGCCCGTGCTTCATTTGTTGAAGTAAGGACAAATGGTATAATTCGATATTTCCTAAAGATCGGTTTAGTGAATACGGCTCTTTCGTATATCGGTAAAAGAAAGAATCCCCCCCCTTTTTCTGATGATGGCTTAAAGTATACCAATATGAATCCGTTTTTTTCCATTTATTCAAAGCCCAAACTTCAACAAGCATTTAACCCAAATCAAGGAACTGTTCGTATGTTGGTGGGTAAAAATAAGGAATGTCAGTCTTTTATAATTTTGTCATCATCCAATTGTTTTCGAATGGGTCCATTCACACTCAACGGTGTAAAATATCCCAAAGAATCCATTAAAAAAGATCGCCTAATTCTAATTAAGAATTCATTCGGTCCTTTAGGAACAGTCCTTAATTTTGCGAATTTTTTTTTTTTTTACCATTTAATAACTCATAATCAGATCTTGGTAAATAATTATTTACAACTGGACAATTTAAAACAAACCTGTCAAGTCCTTAAATATCAATATTATTTAATGGATGAAAATGGAATAATTTATAATCCCAATTTTTGTAGTAATATAATTTTGAATCCATTCAATTTGCATTGGGATTTTCTTCATTACAATTTTTGTGACGAGACATCCACAAAAATGCGTCTTGGACAATTTATTTGTGAAAATATATGTATAAAAAAAAATGGACTGCACTTAAAACCGGGTCAAATTATAATTGTTCAATTTGATTCGGTAGTAATAAGATCGGCTAAGCCCTGTTTAGCTACCCCAGGAGCAACAGTTCATGGGCATTATGGAGAAATCATTTATGAAGGGGATACCCTAGTTACATTTATATATGAAAAATCGAGGTCTGGTGATATAACGCAAGGTCTGCCAAAAGTGGAACAAGTCTTAGAAGTTCGTTCGGTTGAGTCAATATCCATGAATCTCGAAAAGAGGATTAATGGTTGGAACGAACGTATAAAAAAAATTCTTGGAATTCCGTGGGGATTCTTGGTTGGGGCTGAGCTAACTATAGCACAAAGTCGTATCTCTTTGGTTAATAAGATCCAAAAGGTTTATCGATCCCAGGGGGTGCAGATTCATGATCGGCATATCGAAATTATTGTACGGCAAATAACATCTAAAGTCTTGGTTTCAGAGGATGGAATGTCTAATATTTTTTTGCCCGGAGAACTAATTGGATTGTTTCGAGCAGAACGAACGGGGCGCGCTTTGGAAGAAGCGATCTGTTACCGAACGATCTTATTGGGAATAACGAGAGCATCCCTGAATACTCAAAGTTTTATATCCGAAGCAAGTTTTCAAGAAACTGCCCGAGTTTTAGCAAAAGCTGCTCTCCGAGGCCGTATTGATTGGTTGAAAGGATTAAAAGAAAACGTTGTTCTGGGGGGGGTGATACCCGTTGGTACTGGATTCAAGGGATTCGTACACCGATCAAATCAACATAAGAGCATTAGCATTCCTTTGAAAAAAAAAAACAAGAATAGACTCGAGGGAGAAACGAGAGATATTTTGTTTTACCACAGAGAATTGTTGGATTCTTGTTTTTTAAAGAATTTAGGTGATAGATCAAAACAACAATGATTGGGGGGATTTAACAGAAGAGATTCATCTTTTTTTATCTTTATTATTGATTATTGTTATTTAATTAATTAATTTAGTATCTTAGTAATGTAATAAAATACGTTCACTAAAAAAAAAGATAAAAATAGACAGGAATTTTTAGTTTGGGTTGTGTATCAATATCCAGGTTAAAAAAGAAGGTTCCGTTGGAACAAATTTTTATTTCAGGATACCTCATCTCTTTATTCAAAAAAGAGTTAAAGTGTGTGGAGAAATGACAAGAAGATATTGGAACATCAATTTGGAAGAGATGATGGAGGCGGGAGTTCATTTTGGGCATGGTACTCGAAAATGGAATCCCCGAATGTCACCTTATATCTCTGCAAAATGTAAGGGTATTCATATTATAAATCTTACCAGAACTGCTCGTTTTTTATCAGAGGCTTGTGATTTAGTTTTTGACGCAGCAAGTAGGGGAAAACAATTTTTAATTGTTGGGACAAAAAATAAAGCAGCTGATTCAGTAGCATGGGCTGCAATAAGGGCTCGATGTCATTATGTTAATAAAAAGTGGCTTGGGGGTATGTTAACGAATTGGTCCACTACAGAAACAAGACTTCATAAATTCAGGGACTTACGAATGGAACAAAAGGCGGGGCGACTCGCGTGTCTTCCGAAGAGAGATGCCGCGGTGGTAAAGAGACAATTATCTCACTTGCAAACATATCTGGGCGGGATTAAATATATGACAGAATTACCTGATATTGTAATCATTGTTGATCAACAAAAAGAATATACAGCTCTTCGAGAATGTATTACTTTGGGAATTCCAACGATTTGTTTAATCGATACAAACTGTGACCCGGATCTCGCCGATATTTCGATTCCGGCAAACGATGATGCTATATCTTCAATCCGATTAATTCTTACCAAGTTAGTATTTGCAATTTGTGAAGGTCGTTCTAGCTATGTAAGAAATACTTGATTTTTTTATGAAATCAACACTTCAATTCCTATAATTTATAATAGAATTGGTTAATGTTCCTGAATATCAAAAACTATATAATAAATTAAAGGGAAAGGGCTGGTGATATTATGTGATTTGATTAATTGGTATCCTAAATAAAAAGTCAATTCAAAAAAAAGTAGACAAGTCGAGAAAGAGATGATTGAATCAAAATAAATTTTTTTAAGTTTTATTTCTGTCAGAGGACAATATGAATATTCTATCATATTCAATCAACACACTAAAGAAGGGGTTATATGATATGTCTGGTGTGGAAGTAGGTCAACATTTTTATTGGCAAATAGGGGGTTTCCAAATCCACGGTCAAGTACTTATAACTTCTTGGGTTGTAATTGCTATCTTACTAGGTTCAGCTGCTATAGCTGCTCGTAATCCACAAACCATTCCGACAGGGGGTCAGAATTTCTTGGAATATGTCCTTGAATTTATTCGAGACGTGAGTAAAACACAAATTGGAGAAGAATATCGCCCTTGGGTTCCCTTTATTGGAACTATGTTTCTATTTATTTTTGTTTCTAATTGGTCAGGGGCCCTTTTCCCGTGGAAAATCATACAGTTACCTCACGGGGAGTTAGCCGCACCCACGAATGATATAAATACTACTGTTGCTTTAGCTTTACTCACATCAGTAGCCTATTTCTATGCGGGTCTTACAAAAAAAGGGTTAGGTTATTTTGGTAAATACATTCAACCAACCCCAATTCTTTTACCCATTAACATTTTAGAAGATTTCACAAAACCTCTATCACTTAGTTTTCGACTTTTTGGAAATATATTAGCGGATGAATTAGTAGTTGTTGTTCTTGTTTCTTTAGTACCCTTAGTGGTTCCTATACCTGTCATGTTCCTCGGATTATTTACAAGTGGGATTCAGGCTCTTATTTTTGCAACTTTAGCCGCGGCTTATATAGGCGAATCCATGGAGGGTCATCATTGATTAGTCTTAGGAAGATTTAGTTTAGATCCAATCATGTGTGGCTCAAGAGACTCTATTACCATTAGATTCTATCAAGATAGAATCTAATGGTAATAGAGTCTCTTGAAAAAACTTAGTTGGTTAGTAGAGAGCGGTTGCACCAGATATGTAGAATCTAATGCTTATAGGTTCATATTTTGAAGTTAAAAATTTTTCGATTAGATGTTTCGAAGAATTATTAGAAAATCTGATTGAATTTAAGAGATATATAGGCGGTTTACGTTATGTAAGAAACATATGTATATTTTATATTATATATTGACAAGTTAAGTTATATATGAACGTAATTTGCACTATTTGAATTTGGCTAGAGATGTCAGCCGTTGTATGTAGTCAGAAAGACTCTCCGATTAGTAACTAAAAATTTCTAATGATCTAATAATATATTAATTAAAATTTGGCGTTTTTAATTCTTTCTACTGGATGGATATTCCAATGGAATAATTAAGTTCTAATTCATTGGTTCATTGTATCATTAACCATTTCTTTTTTTTGTGTGAGGAACTTATCTATCATGAATCCACTGATTTCTGCCGCTTCTGTTATTGCTGCTGGATTGGCTGTAGGGCTTGCTTCTATTGGACCTGGAGTTGGTCAAGGTACTGCTGCAGGCCAAGCTGTAGAAGGTATTGCGAGACAGCCCGAGGCGGAGGGAAAAATCCGAGGTACTTTATTACTTAGTTTAGCTTTTATGGAAGCTTTAACAATTTATGGATTGGTTGTAGCATTAGCCCTTTTATTTGCAAATCCTTTTGTTTAATCCGAGAAAAAGAAATATATATTTCTCATATTTCTTTTAGGGTCTTGGACGTGTAGGTTGTTTTTTCACATTATATTATAATTATAATTTCGTCCCTACACAATTACTTATACTTATTCATTCAGAAAATAACCCAAGGGAAGGACTGATTTGAAGATGAAGAATTAGTGTTACCCACTCGTTTTCTTCCTTCCTTCCCTTTCCGTAGTCCAAAGCATAAGTTCCCCAACAAAGGAGCTATTTCGCAATTCACATGAAACCTAGTA